AAAAAAGTTGGAAATTCATCCAGTCAACATAATCATAATATTAGATTCATAGAAATGATAAAAGGATGCTTTGTTTCTGATGATGTTTTTGAAAAATGGAATCCCTTGATTGATTCATAGTATCTGTTCCGCCATAGTTTGAGGGCCCCTTCCGAAACAAGAAGAAAGAAGGAATCAATTGATTTTTTGGATGACACAGGATTTCTACAGATGAGACATCCTGCAAACCATTTCTATACTAATTTAATTGAACCTTACTCTACTCTATTCTATAAAAATTCTATAAAAAGAAAATTTCATCAAGTAAAAAAAGACTCTTAATGTTCCGGTTGAAAGGGGAAAATCTTGGATTTTTGCACATATCCAAATCCTTATTTATTATCTCATCTTAAAATTTTTTTTTTTACTTGAAATTTTATAAGTTCGTTTAAGCCATCCCCCTTTTTTGTTTGTCCGCCACTTCTTATGAATCTAAAGAAAGAGGTTCCGATAGACCTGGAAAAGAAAACAGTAATCTTTGACGAACAAGATCAAGAATCATTATTATTTCGACACAAGAAAAGGAATTTTCTGCCCTTTTCTTGTGTCGAAAATTAGGAAGACAAGTAATCCCTCCCAGAATCATTCTTTCATTTATCCCTTGCCGCGTATTCTCTTCCTACTTAATGTTATGCCGCCTATTGTCTATTAGAATTCGATTCTATTAGATAGAAAAAACTATTGATGCATTCCATGGCATTTACAATCTGGCAATAAGAAGCGTCACACCGCTCCAATTTGGATTGAAAAAAAAAAGGGGGGGGGTCAAGTAGTCTTCTTCGCAATATACATACTATTACTAGGAATGGGATACAAGCAATTCCCGGCATCTCGCAGAAAAGCAGTATAAACAAAGCAAGACAAGGGGCTTTCCCTATTTTTTTGGATCATACATAATTGCATTGATCAACAATAATTCGGCCCTTTTTACCAACTTGATGAATCCGTGGATCTAGAAATTCATTTCGGACAATTGAACCTTCTCAAACTGTTTCTTTTTGAGAACCAAAAAGATTTGTGCTAGGATAACAGATGCCAAGAAGAACAACAAACCTTGGACACGTAATGGATCTTGAAGTACTATTTCTGCATCTCCCTGACCAAATCCACCCACATTGGGATTACTCGTTAATGGCTGATCAAGCTTGATGGATTCACCCTCTGAAACAAGAAGTTCTGGTCCTGGAGGTATAATATCAACCACTTGGTGTCCATCCGATGCATCGGCTATGCTTATTTCATATCCCCCTTTTTCTTTACGTACTATTCTGCTTACTATACCTGCTGCTGTAGCATTATAGACTGTATTGTTACTCTTGCTCCCGTCGGGATAAATCTGACCCCTTCCCCTGTTCCCGCCTACGTATATGGGATATTTTAAGAAGTGAACGTCTTTCTTAGTAGAAGGGTCCGGAGAAAGAATGGGAAAGACGATTTCACTATATTTCTGACCAGGAACAGGACCCACTACAAGAATATTTCTTTTAGTGGGGCGATAGCTCTGAAAAGACAGATTGCCCATCTTTTCTTTCAGCTCGGGAGAAATACGATCGGGGGGAGCTAATTCGAATCCCTCGGGTAAAATAAGGACAGCCCCCACATTCAAAGCCCCCTTTTTACCATTAGCAAGAACTTGTTTCAGTTGCATATCATAAGGGATTCTAACAACTGCTTCAAATACAGTATCAGGAAGCACAGCTTGTGGAACCTCAATATCCACGGGCTTATTAGCTAAATGGCAATTGGCACATACAATACGCCCGGTTGCTTCTCGTGGATTTTCATAACCCTGCTGCGCAAAAATAGGATATGCATTTGAAATAGATGTCCGAGTTATTACATATATCATGATCAATACGGAAATGAATCGAGTCATCTCTTTCTTTACCCAGGAAAAGGTATTTCTATTTTGCATGGTCCAATAATTGATCCCGGAAATTTCTACAATAAATTAGGTAGGTAGCTAGCATAGTTCCCTATCCATGATTCTGCCATTGTACTGGAATAATTGTACTGAAGTATAGTAGGAACCCCCTGGGCGGGTAGAAGTATAAAGAGTGAGTAAGCTTCAAAACGGTTTGTTTATGTACGAAGTAGCATCATGATTTGATTGATATCAGCAGATCAAATGAGTTCTTCATTCATTCATTGAATGATAAATCACTACAAGTGAAGGAGATACACGATTTAAATAATGGAAGATCCAATATTTCAAAATTGTATCTAGAATGACTGGAAAAGTGGAAACAAGACCAGATATAATTTGATCATTATGAGCAAATCCAAAATCTTTGTAGACCGAACCAATCATTAGTTCCCACCCCCGGGGTGAGTGGAATCCGATACATAAATCAGTTAATAAAAGAATAGAAAAAGCCTTTATTGTGTCGCTTAAGTTATAGAGGAATTCCTGAACCCAAGAATTCAGAATGACAAGTTCTTCATTACCCAGAATAGAATAACCACTTAGAATAGCAAAACAGATTATATTTGTCGAGAAATCCAAAATGATATGGATATGATCTTCGTTGTGCATTTTGACCAATTGCATCGTCTCTTTGTGGATTCCTATACGAAGCTTTTGTATCTGTGTCTCCGGGTACTCTTTTATCATTTCATCCAACAGGAATAGTTGTTCTAATTCTACGAATCTTTCTAGAACGTTCTTTTCTTGAATATCATTCAAAAAAGTTTCGGATTGTCCGGTATTCCACCAATTAGTAACCCAAGGTTCCAGACTTTTATTAAATGAGAGAGAGATCCACCAGGGCAAAAAGACTATAGATGCAAGATACGGGAGGGGAGTCAATGCTTTCTTTTTTGACACTTTTCATCTGTGAATTGTTAATGAACCCGCTTCATTCGCCGACTCTATCTGATCCGATATTTCTATGAAGCATGAGTTCTATAACAAGGTATGGAACCTATGGATCTATTCCTTTTTTTTTTTTTGAATTGTTTAGTCCTTGGATCTAGAAAGAATATAGAAATAGAAATAGAATAAGGGCCCGTTTCGAATGAAGAAATAATCAAATACTTTTCCCAGATATCTCAGTTGGTCAAATTCGAACCAATTCTATCTTCATTTGTTCTTTCGATGAATGCCCAAAAGAACCGCTTGAAATAATGAATATTATTTTTATTTCGAGACGAAAGAACTCCCCTCAATTATTTTTTCGAAATTTTCACTGGCTACCCACGACCCAGGAATAATTGAGGGGATATTTCTGAAAAATATTAATGATGAAATCCGAAATAGGTGACAAAACGAGAGAGAAATTGGATAGTTATGAGAGATCTAAACGTTTGGTTATCCAGGAGCTAAAGAAAGGATCAAAAAAGAAACATCGATTGACAAAAGAAAGATAATTAACGAGATATGATACATCTGTATCTAATGTATTAATCCAAAGTATTGGCCCTAAAAAAAGAAATTATGTATTCTGAAATGCTCTGATATGTGTGATGAATACATACTTATTAGACTTGTTACTAGTAGAATTGAGTTCTATATGCAGAAAAAGGAGTTTTGGTCGATCAAAATTGCTTCTTATTATGATTATGGTTGTTCCGTATACGTCCGCCTGCTTTATTCTATGGGCCACAGAAGGATTACCAACGGAACGGGGGAAATAGAATCTAACATGTTTTGCTCGAATGAACGTTCCGAAGAAGCTTCAGTTATATTTAAAAGGGGGTTCCTGGGTCCCTTCCCTCATGCTGAGAAAGCATTCATTCCCTTCATTTCAAAATACTTCAATTGGCACGCGCAAGAAATAGGCCAATTCGGCAGCTTTTTGTTCAATTTCTCGTGGAGTCAAATTTTCGTCAGTACGGGTCAAGGGAATGGCGCCCTGGCCTCTGATTTCCATATAAAGGACACGTCGAGGATAAAGACCCTCTTTAACTTCCATTCTGATCGATTGAATCTCTCTCATAAGGAATCGAAGGAAGATGCGACGATTTATTCCAGGAAATCCCCAACGAAAAATACACACTATTCCTTCTTTTCTATCGAATCGATCATAACCGCTACCTACATTCCACGAAATTGTGCACCACAAATAGGAACTAATGAACAGACCTGCGATCCCATAGAAAGACATCACGATTCCTTGGGGAAAAAAAATGATTTGCTGAGACGGGAATAAAGATATCAGATTCCTACCAAGATAACTGGAAGTTCCAACCAATAAGAATCCTAGTGAACCTAAAAAAAGGATACAGGCCCAGCAGAAATTACTGGTTTTTCGAGACCCTGTTATAAGTTCTATCCATATACGTTCTGATCGATAGTTCATACTAGATCCAGTTGCATCCTATTGGAATTGAGAGAAGAGAATAAGCCAAATGAATTTGATTTTACTTTTTTTATTTTGCTCCCGAAGTAACTCTCATCAACTAGCACTATTATGACGCGAACTATTAGGAGTAATTCATCGAATTGGTTAGATATAAAATAATAACATCCCCTTCGTATAATACCACCACTATGTATATCTACATAATATAGATACGTTAACTTTCTATTTCAGATATCCGCTCTGATCCATTTTAAAACAGCTATCCCCCCATATACATGCATTTATCCATATATAATGTATCCGCATGTATAATCACTTTTTTATTTGTGCCCGGAGGGAGCCACATGTCGTATCATATTCCACTAAATGGATATCCCTATTATGATCCAAGTCCAAGTGTTGAAATAAATTGATGAAATTTTGTCCTATCAGGTCTAAACAATCTTGTTTTTTTGAACATGAAGAGATAAAGAAGCCATTGCAATTGCTGGAAACACTAAGCCCACTAAAGGCACAAAAATAGAGGGTAAATTGAAATCTGTCATAGAATGGGTGCCTCGATTTAATATTTGTACCTGTTATAAAGATATCTTATCTTATGATAAGTATATCTATTATAAGTATTATTAAGTAGATAATAAGTGCAAGGAATGTAGAGCTAAATAAGTGTATCTATTCACCTTTCTACAAGAAATAGATGGATGATAATCCGCTTTATTATTCTTGTTCTACCGCCCTTATCTTCTAATAAAGAGTTTCTTACGAGTTTCCTAAGGATTTGTTAGAATCCGATCCAACAGGAATTCATAGTCAAAAGTGTAGGTCCTCGGGAGATATAAAAATATGCAACACTTCCCTTATAGATTTGAATTATTCTATATATATTAATACGATATATATTAATATGAAAGAAGGGAACATGAAATTCTTTTGATTTTTTTTTCCCAATTCCATTCCGCGGAAGGAAGAATTCACTCTTTTCCTCCTGATAGGGGGTTCCTGATTACTAATCATGAATAGGGGTAGGATAAAAAATCTGCATCAAAAAAAGTAATTATCCGAAACTTCCTATAGAACTTATGTTACCAAAGAAAACTCCACTCTTCTTATTTTTTTTGACTTTGATTCCGATGAACTAAAGTTCGCTACAAATAACTGAGCCTAGCGCTCTACTTTAATTTTGATTCAAGGGAAAGAAACCGTGTAGCTGAAATAATTCACTCAGAACGCCCTTTAAAGGATTACGTGGTACGATTGGATCAAATAAGCCCTTATGGAATAAATACTCAGCTGCTTGTGAACCGTCAGGTACTGTCTTATTCAATGTTTGTTCAATTACTCTTTTCCCCGCAAATGCAATGTAGGCATTGGGTTCAGCAATAATAATATCTCCCAACATACCAAAACTGGCCGTTACTCCGCCGGTTGTAGGAGATGTAAGGATTGATACATAGAATAACTTTTTATTGAATTGATAATCATATAAAGCGGAAGATATTTTAGCCATTTGCATCAAACTCAAACTTCCTTCTTGCATGCGTGCTCCTCCAGAAGCACACACCATAATAACAGGTAGAGATCTATTAGCAGCATATTCGATCAACCGGGTGATTTTCTCGCCTACTACGGATCCCATACTACCCCCCATGAACTGAAAATCCATAACCCCAATGGCTATGGGAATCCCATTTAGTTGACCTATGCCTGTTTGAACAGCCTCAGTTAAACCTGTCTTTCTTTGATACGAATTGATACGATCTCTATAAGGTTCCTCTTCCGAGTGAAATTCAATGGGGTCAATAGAGACCATGTCTTCGTCCATAGGATCCCAAGTGCCCGAATCAACCGAAAGTTCGATTCTATCTGAACTACCCATTTTCAAATGATATCCACATTGTTCACAAATATTCATTTTTGACCTAAAAAATTTCTTATAATTTAATCCATAACAATTTTCGCATTGAACCCATAAATGTCTGTATTTTTTATTTCCATCGAAATCATTAGATCTTCCTCTTATATTGAAATCACTGCCATTACCGCCAGTTCTTATACTAGAACTCCCCCTGTCACTATCACTTACACTTTCACCACTACAAATGTAACTATAAATATAACTGTAAATGTGATTGTCGCTACCACTCGAAATGTACTTATCAATACTGATTTCAGAACGAAGATAACTATCAATGCAACTATTAATGTGATTATTCCAACTATACGTAGTATCATACATATAATGATCATAGTAGCGATTGTCACTCTTAGACCCGCTATTCAGATAACTAGAAAAAGCAGTTTCTAGTTCACTCAGAAAAGAACTATCATTGTCAATCTCAAAAACCCGATTTTCAATATCAAAATATACGGAATAACTGTTACCATTACTATCCCTAACTAAAAAAGTGTCATCAGAGATGAAACTCCAAATGTCCCTGACACCGAAAAAATGATCAACATTACTGCAACTATTACTTTCGCGCCAACCATGATTATGATTGTTTTTATTCGTATCATTTAGAATGGGATCTTCACTTCCACTGGTATTTCCAACAGGACGACCAAGACTGTCCATTGATTTACCTAGCCCACACCTGTGTTCTAACTCCTCGTTAGACAACATTGAATTGAACCACCATTTTCCCATAGATCCTTCCTGCCCCCTATTTGAAAATACAATAAATGAATAGTCATTCGACGAAAAATCATTTTACTATTTCATTTCCTATCGGAATACGCATATAGATCCAATCACTAGGATTATTAACTAATAACGAGTAACTATTGAACGAAAGAAATGATTTTGTGGGAATCGGGAGTATCAATTCACTATATATGAATATGATATGATGGAACCTTTTCTTCAATTATTATAAATAGTATAAATAGAAGATAGGCTTCTCCCATGTTGTGTACAAACTCTCATCGAAAAGATAAATATTTCTCCTAGGAAGGATTCATTTTCGTATAATCTCGTATAATAATAAGTTTCTAATGCAACACGGAATGAAAAGGACAATATACAGGATGAGTAGAAGAAGTTGTGACCCTTGGCTCGATCTATGGTCCGAAACAACGGGATAGAAAAGGATCCACCAATCCTAAGGATCCATAGGATTAATTATGGATCCAACAATAGAAGCATTGAGTTGTTTAG